TTTTATGTACAGTAGTGGAGAATTATGGGACAAAAAATAAATCCGCTTGGTTTCAGACTTGGTACAACTAAAAGTCATGATTCTATTTGGTTTGCACAACCAACAAAATATTCTGAGAATATACAAGAAGATAAAAAAATACGAGATTGGATCAAAAATTATATACAAAAAAATATAAGAATATCCTCGGGTGTCGAGGGAATTGGAGAGATAAAGATCCAAAAAAGAATCGATCTGATTCAAGTCATAATATATATGGGATTTCCCAAGTTATTAATAGAAGGTAAGCCTCATAAAATCGAAGAATTACAGATGAATATGCACAAAAAACTGAATTGTGTGAATAAAAAACTAAACATTGCTATTCTAAAAGTTACAAATGCTTATAAACACCCTAATATTCTTGCAGAATTTATAGCTGGACAATTAAAGAATAGAGTTTCTTTTCGTAAAGCAATTAAAAAAGCTATTGAATTAACTGAACAAGCAGGTACAAAAGGAGTTCAAGTACAGATTGCAGGACGTATTGATGGCAAAGAAATTGCGCGTGTAGAATGGATAAGAGAAGGTAGGGTTCCTCTACAAACCATTCGAGCTAAAATTGAATATTGTTGTTATACAGTTCGAACTATTTATGGGATTTTAGGGATAAAAGTTTGGATATTTTCTAAATAAAGATATTCTTTTTTCGATTAAATTATTCAGTGTCCTATATTGATTTTATAAAAAAAAATCCAAAATTACTCGATTTTGATTCTCCAAAATTTATCTATTTTATAAGATTGAATCGACTAAAAAATCAAATTAATCATTTTAGATAGTATTGCCATGCTTAGTGTGTGACTCGTTAGTTTTTTAGAATGATTCATCATAAAAAAAAAAAAAAGAAACCGGTTAATAGTATCAATTCATTCAAAAAGAACTAATAACCAACACATCACTTCGGATTATCTAGATCTAAAGAATTAGTCAAAAGAAAAAATATGAAATTAAAAAAATAAATATGAATATTATAGCAACTGAAAAATTGTGAAACCTAAAAGAAAAAAAAGATTATTTAGTTGTAAAGCAATAAAAATATATAGATAAATGAAAAGGTGAAAGAAAGAGATTAAAATATATCAATGATATAGAATTCGAATATGTAAAGGTCTATGGGTCATCTCAGAAAAGATAGTGTATTAAAGCATCCATAAAAAAAAAAAAAGAATAATATATATATTTGTTATATATTTGTAATCTCAATAAATTAAGAGCTCTGAATCAAGAAAAACTGATAATATTGATTCAATAAAAAAGAAATGAATTAATATTATAAAAAAATCTTATTAATTCTTAGCTATGATTTAATTCTTAGCTATGATAAAGGCTCCATTGTCGAATGAAAACCTAACCATTAATTGAGAGGCGATGGGAACGACGAAACCTGCAAACACTTAAGATTTTATTAAAACAAATCTTAATGAAAATAAATCTTAATGATTTATTAGGTAGGATGGCGGAAGAAACCTAAAAACAATCCCTTTTTGAGGAGTTGTGCCCTACATTCCATCTGAATTTGAGAATAAAAGAGTAAATATTCGCCCGCGAGAATTTGTCTTTTATTGAATTTTTTGATATTTTTGCCAATTCTAAGAATCGAGATTGAAACGAAGATCTAAAAATTTGGAAGATTGTATGAAATCTCAAAAAATACCGAGATTCCGTTATTTACTAAACATACGAATATTTATATTATTTGATCAATTAGATTGAATCTAAATCTATATAGATATAGATATTTGAATTACTTCATTCGCGAGGAGCCGTATGAGGTGAAAATCTCATGTACGGTTCTGTAATAAAGATGGAATTGAAAAAAACCATCAATTATAACCCCCAAAGAACCAGATTTCGTAAACAACATAGAGGAAGAATGAAAGGAATATCTTCTCGAGGTAATCATATTTGCTTCGGAAGATATGCTCTTCAGGCACTTGAGCCAGCTTGGATAACATCTAGACAAATAGAAGCAGGACGGCGGGCAATGTCAAGAAATGTTCGCCGAGGTGGACAAATATGGGTACGCATTTTTCCAGACAAACCAGTTACAGTAAGACCTACTGAAACACGTATGGGTTCAGGAAAAGGATTTCCCGAATATTGGGTAGCTGTTGTTAAACCTGGGAAAATACTTTATGAAATGGGTGGAGTACCAGAAAATATAGCAAGAAAGGCTATTTCTATAGCATCATCAAAAATGCCAATACGAACTCAATTCATTCTTTCAGGATAATAAAGGAGAACCAAAGAAAATTAGGGCTTTAGAATGAAAACAAAAAAGGCAATGATAGATTCCTTTTTTTTTGAACACACAATATTTTTACTTCCTTTTTTAGATTGAAATAATAAAAAAATGATATGATTCAACCTCAAACTCATTTGAATGTAGCGGATAACAGCGGAGCACGTAAACTGATGTGTATTCGAATTCTAGGAGCTAGTAATCGACGATATGCTT